TAATGTCCCGGAGCCCGGCTACCGACCCGGGGCGCCGGTCGGGAAAGTCATAAAGGGGCGTTGAACGTAATTCGTCAAGGGCGTTACCACAAGAGGCTTGGCAATTCAAGTGAAAGTTTCTTAGACTAGTCCCAGCGGGGAAACTTACTTCCGAGAGAGCTGCTTTCGCCTCGGTAATTCCCTAACGAGAACGAGAGAGAGCCGATGCAAAAGTAGCCCTTGACGCGAGGGAACGCCAGACAGACTGACCTCTGCTAACTACGTTTTATATAGACTGGAAGCTAGAGAGAGACTAAGGTATAGTGCCGCTACCAGAGAAGGCTCTTTCATGCTAGGCGTCCAGACCCACTACGCCCGAGCCGCCTCCCCGTCACACTTGCTATATCCACTAAGGCTTCATCCCACTTCATCCTACCAACTATACCTGATATAAAGCCGCTCTATAACAATTCAAGACAACAAGAAAGCAAGAAAAGGATAGCGATCGATTTGGGAGCGTCACGGGGGAGGAAGATCGAAAGGTAACCTATGAGACCGGGGAGTTATGCTTTTTCTCCCGCCTCAGCTTCGCGGATGGGAGGAGTGCGAGAGCTGAGCCCGCACGCTCTATGCTTTTCCCCAGCCTCCCCTCCAGTAAAAAATTAGTTCGTACCCCCTGTGTCTAGGGATTCCTGGGGCATGAGTTAAGCATATAGTGGATTTATCTTTCTTTCGATTGAGCGTCGGTACTTTTTGAGTCTCTCTCCGTAGGCGTGCAAAACAACAGAGCCACTGCTCTTCGGGGCGGTGAAGTGGACAATCCCTTATTCCAGCTTTAGAGGAGCATCTTTGCATGAATCAATACTAAGTCCTCAGCCCGTATGAAGTCCTTCGATTTCGGAGATTAGAGCAGAATAACTCCGTAACGGCGGGGAAGGCTTTCGCCTCGAATCCAATTTATCGTCTTTTCTTAAGAGATTTCTAGTTAGGACTTGATCGAGGGATCAATTTTATCCGGAACATAAAGTAACAAGACCAGAACCCCGTGTGGACTATGAACCAACAAAAAAAAGAGCGTCAGCTCCAAAAAAAGGATTGTTTGCATTACTAAAATGTACAAATTTTTTACTCTGAGTAGTCGTGTACGGGAATCGAAGTGATTAGAACAGAACAGAGCTTGTTGCCAGTCAGGAATGAAGAAGCAAGGGACAGATAGAGGTATCTCGAGCCTTCTGTTGTACCAATGTCTCCGTTTTAGGAATAAGGTAATGAAATTCCGGTATGGACTTTTTTTGTTGTTACGACAGGCGGAGAGCAGTGCCCTATTGGTCTAATTCCTGCTTCCCCTTGGTATCCCATTTCATATATCGGAAGAGAGCTTCAATAAAGCATCCATATCAATCAAATTCCTTCCTTGCCTTTGGATTTTTTGATTAGTGGGAAGGCGCAGTGATTGAATAGTGACCCTACCATAATATCTATGGAATGACTCGATCCATGAAGCCTTTCTTTCCCAGTCTCGGGATCTTTCTCTCTAGGTACGGTTCGCCACATTTAAGTGAGTGCTCTACCCCTTGGTATGGTACCGGAAGCACTTGGTATTGGTAGTAGTCTAAATGTCTTTCCCTACCGCTAGGAGTGAAGCTCAAGGAGATGAGGGATCTATTCCATCTATTCAATTTCCCAAAGCTCAATCCCTACTTACTGAAGACTTCCCTTTCCCATGCTGACTTAATCAAGCAATTCAACTTGAACTCTGGAGGAAAGTGCTCACTCTTAGTAAGTCCAGAAAAGTCTAAAAAATACAGACTTTATTCAATTTACTTACTTTTAGAGTAAGATCCAAAAGCTGCTGAACGACAAACCGGGGAGTTAGAGACCTTATTTTATTTTCAGCTTTCCCCTTCTTCTATTCTAATGTCTCCATATGAGTATATTATTACTCTAGGCTATCCTAGCCCGGGAATGGAGCGAAAGAAAGAGCAATTGAAGAATCAGAGGCTGCTGCTTAATAATAAGCTCGCTGGAGAAGAGACTCTTTATGTTATGTCAGCTAAAGGAATTGCATTTAGAGTAGACTTAGAGTAGTGGTTGACCGACCTGTACTGTAGGGCTTGAGCCCCGTCCTCCTCTCCTTATATGACATTCGTCTTAAGCGCACCGTATGTTGGCGTGGTTCCCCTGATCGAGCAAATGGAGAAGCAGAGGAATAGTAATAGGTTTCGGACGACTGACTAGTGATGATTGTTCAGAGACGGCTAGTTCTTCTTATTCAACAAGGTACGAATATTGAGAATATTGATTGTCGGGGCACACAACAGAGATTTTAGGGTATTCTCCGTGCGTGGCATCTATCTTCCGGGGGCAGGTACCCGTCTACTGGAAAGGACAGTTTCCCATACAACATTGGGTGAATAGTTGAATCCACTGATGAGTATTCCACTTTCTTAGTTAGAGTCCCCCTTTTAGGGATAATACGATAGTTGACCACAAGTCTTTCTGTTGGGCACGGTCTCATAGTTAGGAGACTACCTAGCTGAGGTAGTAAGTGGTTGGGCTATGGTACGGCGACTGCTTGTTAAGAGAGACTAGCCACTAAGCCACGGCTGAAACAGCCGGGTCGAATCAATCAAACGAGCCACAGACTCTTCTAAGCCGAGACCCCTTCTAAAAAAGGTATGAACACGAGAGCCCTTCTTGGGAAAGCAATGGAAATACATACCCCTTTACAAAAACCAATGCTTTCCGGGTCATATTTCTTGTTTGGATGTTCCTTCGCCTTAATCCATAGCATGTTCCTGATCGCGAGTAAATACTTTTTAAGAATTGAGAAGATCAAAAAGCTGCTCTAACCGAAGCCATTGCCCTATTTGTTTGCCTTTCTGATCTTATTCGTCTTCTAGAAACATCACTCTATTCTCTCTTATGGAAACATCTATTGGTATTGGAACCCCTTTTCGACAAATGAACACTTCTTATTGAAAGTAGAGATGCGGAAAGAGCGACTTAATGAATAGTATGATCAGCTAGCAAGTCCTATTCAATCACCCGGCCTCCCCTGTCACGTATTTGGATCCCCTTCGGTGCATTGTGCTTCACTTCTTTCATTTAGCTACTCTTCATTTTTTTACCCTATGAGGTCGGACAACCGCTACATTTCTTGAACGGTCGCTGCCTACATTACTCTTTCTCCCTCTTTTCAAGGAAGTGAGTCTCAGACCATATGTAGTTCTTGGTCATTTTTATACAGGTGCTTTTGTGGTTCTTCACTCCAGCCCTTAAGTATTCTGTTCAAAAACCTCATCCTCATTAAAAAAACAAATAAAATCAGACTTGGAACCGACGGAATAGTAGGTATAAAGTAAATTGCCCAATGTTTCCAAATTAGTATGTTTACCTTTACTATTTTGGTATTTCATCGATTATCAAAAGCCAAATCGGGGGAACCCACAAGCAGAACATGGAATCTCGTATCTGGTACTCCTATGCTCCATTTATTTCATGGCGGGGAAGGCCACCATCGCATTCAGCAATCTTTGTTTGTACCCCATAGCCGGACAACTCACTTGTATCTCCTCTCCAGCCAGTTATTGATGGCTTGGTAGGAATGGAAGGGTAGAAGACCTTATTCGAACGGACGGACATAATTTGCTACCTTTTCATCTGTTTGCCTTTTGTGAATCAAACTATCTCGATCTGGAGGGAAAAAGTCTTCCTGACACTGTATCTTACCTATCGTTCGCTATTCACCGACTGGCCCCACCGATGATGCGGGCATTATCTAGCATATTCAATCGGAAGCAGTCATTCTACAATGCTGAGACCCCTGCTCCATAGGTGCGAGGTGGCGATAGAAGCAGGATCGACTCCCGGAGATGGAGAATCGGGCTAGTGCTTTTCATCTGTCGGGGGGCGGGCCTTTCATTCTTAAATTTTTTGATAAACTGCGAAAAGTGCGGATAGAACTATGGAGAGGGGAGCTTTTTCTCGACGATAGTGCACTAGGAAAACCATGGAGCGTCCATAGCGAATAGGTAGGTCCAATGAGTAGGTCATTATGCATCGGGTTAGTAGGTCGACTTGACCACCTATCGTGGATGATTACTAGAAGGATCAGATTGACCTTTTTCAGATCCTTTTCTTCTTTTGTTGTTCCGGTGGTATAGAGTTCGGGAAGAAGAGAAGGTCAAGGATTTTCTTGAATACTCCATGTCCCGTTCGTGGGTACGCCAATGGTTGAAATACCAGAAATGGTATTATACCGTGGCGCTTTCCGACCAGGTTACTATCGAACAACTTTTAAATCCGCCAGTTGTGAACACTAAATGGCAAATAAATCAAACTAATTCAGAATTCCATGTCTTTAGGCTCACTGATGACTAGCAGGAAGGACGAATGCGAGTGCGAGAGAATGAGACTGCTAGCTTACACAGGTAAAGAATCGAAGACAGGATTGAAAGAAGAAACTGGGCATTCAGGCACGGAATCAACCGTTCGAGAAGAAGCTCTTTGAAAGAGTAGGCTCTTTTCTTTGCGTCAATGCCTTGAGTAAGATAGCCACGAGGAGGTAATAGTCTAATAAGAGGCACAGAAGTGCTATCGAATAGGCTGTTAGGGAGGATTATTTGAGTTAATAAGAAGGGCTTCTTTGACAGAGCTTCAAGCAAGCTCACTGAACTCCGATTGCCCTAAGGCAAGTAACTGAACTTCAAGCTGGGGAAGGAAAAAAAAGAAAGGCTACAAAGGAAAGTGAGGAAGCAAATCACATAATAAAGAGTAGGCATCGAATGCTGCTATTGAATACGCTCTTGTTGGTGAGTGAATAAGCGCTCGTATCAGCTGTGAGCCTATTATTTTTTAATCAGACTCTATCAATTTCATTTCTTTTTCATGTACATCGATTATAAGAAAGGAGAGAGCCAAGGTATTATATGCTCTCCTTAGCCGAAGAAGAGCTCTTGGGAATCTCTAAGGTAAGAAAAGAATGAATCCAATGCTGGTGGAAGGTTCAAGACAGAAGG